AGGTGAATCCATGGAGGGCCATCATTGAAATAGTCGTTTTTTTTTTAGCTTAGCGCAAAGCAATGTATGTGCGGCTCAAGATGATTTACTTAAGTAATAGAAATATACAAGACTCTATATACGATAGAAAGCAATAGGAAGAAAAAAATCCAAAATTACGATATTAGAAAATTGTAAAAAAAAAAAGGAAAGAGATCTAAAAGATCTTTTTCCTAAAATTCTCCTTTCGTCCACTTAATATCCTACCCTTTCTCGACGGATATTCACTTTCGATTATATTGATCAACCAATCTTCTTATTCAAATCATAATTTGAATATATGTTTACGACGTGTGATTAAATAAAAAAACAGGAGAAAGGAGTCTACTTTCGAGTTGATTTTATTCAACAATTCACCAAAAGAAAATATTCTATTAATAAATAATAAATTGCATGAACTTAGATCAATCAAATAATGAGATTTCTATGCAAAAATGCGCCCTAATCAATTAAATTGGCCCATTTAAATTGTATTCGGTTGGAATAATGATAAAGAAAAGAAAATGGAAGGGAGAAAATAATTTACAAAAAAAGGGAATTCCTAAAAAAATGGATTGATTCTCTAATCCGATTGAATCTAATGGTTTACGTTATGGAAGAAAGACATGTATATGTGATATTAGATATTGACTAGTTATATATGAACTAAAGATATATTTCATTTACTCTACTACTGTGTGTGGGTTCCAATAGAAATCCTTTCGGATCATTGCGGCTATGAATTAGCTGACTAAACAGATGAAATCAAGAAAAGATGGACGAATTGAAATAACAGTTCGGGACCAAGAAGTAACCAAGAAAGGGAAGAACGAGAGTTCTATGGATTCACAAAAACTCTGTGGATAGAAACGAAAAAAGAGATATCGAAATAGTTCTGATGATTCAATAATATTCTTACTTAAATTCGAAGTTCTTACTTACTTCGACTGGATGAATCCTATCGATGGAATAATTAAGTCATAATTCATTGGTTGATTGTATCATTAACCATTTCTTTTTGTTGGTACGAGGAACTTATCATGAATCCACTGATTTCTGCTGCTTCCGTTATTGCTGCTGGATTGGCTGTAGGGCTTGCTTCTATTGGACCTGGAGTTGGTCAAGGGACTGCTGCGGGTCAAGCTGTAGAGGGTATTGCGAGACAGCCTGAGGCAGAGGGAAAAATACGAGGTACTCTATTGCTTAGTTTAGCTTTTATGGAAGCTTTAACGATTTATGGATTGGTTGTAGCATTAGCACTTTTATTTGCGAATCCTTTTGTTTAATTGTTTAATCTTAGAAATAGGAAAAATACATATTTTTCCTATTTCATTGCCTTGGACTTGTCGTTTGCTTTTTAAAATTAGATCAAGATTTCATTCCTACAATTCCTTATTCGTTGAGAACAGAACTTACGGGAAGGGCTGATTTGCAGATGAGGAATTAGCATACCGACTCGCTTTCATCCTTCCCGTTCGTAGTCCAAGGGAAACTCTTTTTCTAGGGTGTTGGAACAATCAAGGGGTAGTTCATATTTTAGAACTCGAATATTTTTTGACTTGATTTCAAAATAAAAAAAAAAAGAATAAATAAAAAAGAGGGGCAAAGTGATAGAAAAAGAACTCTGGTCGATTTTTTAGTCTATCTATAAGAGGAGATTTTATGAAAAACGTAACCGATTCTTTCGTTTCTTTGGGCCACTGGCCATCTGCCGGGAGTTTCGGATTTAATACCGATATTTTAGCAACAAATCCAATAAATCTAAGTGTAGTGATTGGTGTATTGATCTTTTTTGGAAAGGGAGTGTGTGTGAGTTGTTTATTTCAAGAATAGGCTGGATCCAACCAGCTGTACCTTTTTCCGTTAGAACTAGGAAAAGAAAGGTGCATGATCTCGCGAATTACTTCTTAAGAAATTATATGTAAGAACCACAGCATTTCGTGATTAATTGGGAAATCCACTTTGATTCTCTAGCAACCAATAATGTGGGGCTGTTAAGATGGTTAAAGCAAACCGTTTGAAGTCTAGACGCAGCATGGTACTCTTTCTACCACTATGTTAATATAGAGATGTTTTTTAAACGAATAGTTTATCGATATAGAACACTCATCTCGATAAAATGATTTGAATTGCTTATTCTAAGAATGGGTATTTTCCCTCTTTTATCCAATGCTGAATCGACGACCTATGCCTTATGTATAACTAAGAAGAATTTTTTGGATTTGAACTGAAGAAAAAACAAAAAAAAAAAAAAAGAAACAACTTTGCTGACAATTAGCTATTTTTTATTTTGTCAGAAGAGTCCTCCAAGTATTTTGGTTTTGCATTAGATTCGTTTTTTTTTTCATTTTTTTTTTGATTATGAATAAAGAAGAGAGGATAGGCTCATTACATTCATAAAAAAAAAGCTACGAGAATTTACCTAAGTAATTGAGCGTGAGAGCCAAATGAATCGAAAGATTCATGTTTGGTTCGGGAAGGG